TTTCATTCAACTGCTACAAGATCAACAATTCCATAAGCTTGGGCTTCTGTTGCTGACATAAAAACATCTCTTTCCATGTCTTCAGATACAACCCATAAGGGTTTGCCCGTTCTTTGTACATAAACCTTTGTGAGGGTTTCGCGTAGTTTCAGCAGTTCTTCCGCTTCCAGGACAAATTCTCCCGTTTGTGCCTCATAAAAAGAACTAGCAGGTTGATGGATCATTACCCTGATGATATAACAGTTCTCTATCTCGCGTGATGAAACGAAGAGAAAAGAAAGAAAGATAAAGAATAATAGGAAAAAAAAAAGATAGAATTGAACAACCGTACGGGCATTATCTTTTGTGCATTGCATACGGCTCTACAATAAAATTGACCCTTACCTTCCATTGAAGAAAGAGAAAAATAGAATCTATCAGACCCAGATGGATAAATGATCAAATTGCCACCCTTCCTTTCAGAGGAGTTAAAAAATACTATGATGGCTCCGTTGCTTTCTATTTTGAAATTGATTCTTTTTTTTGTCTTTGATTCAGCAATCCCAAAGTTTCTTTTTGATCCAATCAAATAAGGAAAAATCTTGTTTTTTTTTCGCCCTCTTTTTTTATAACATAAATATTGTTAAGAGTCCTTCGATGTGAAAACAAAAAAGTTTGTGACGCTGAACTGGACTCCCGATAGATAAGAGAAATCGGAAATACCTTTTATCTCATACTACTCTCTCGATACATAATCGAATCTTTTGAAAAAAAAAAACAAGACAAAAATTTTGCATATCGAATTCGAAGTGCCATGCTATTATTACTTAATATTCATATGGCGAAGGCATAGTCTTCTTTTTTCTCTCAAATAAAAAAAACCTCATTGGCGCCAAGCGTGAGGGAATGCTAGACGTTTGGTAATTTCTCCTCCAACCAAGATAAAAGATCCCATTGATGCGGCTAATCCCATGCATATTGTATGGACATCTGGTCGCACAAATTGCATAGTATCGTAAACAGCTACTCCAGGTATTACCCATCCGCCAGGAGAGTTTATAAACAAATACAGATCTTTGGTATCATCCTCGATACTGAGATATACCATAAGACCAATAAGTTGATTCGAGAGCTCGCTATCAACTTCTTGGCCTAAAAAAAGTAATCTTTCTCGATAAAGTCGGTTGATTAGGGTAAAATTGTATCCCTTAGGAACCGTACATGCACCTTTTGACGCATACGGTTCAAAAAATAATTGCGAAAAAAAAAGAATCAATGTATAGATTCAAGTCCTCTTTCTTTGTTCCTATTCTTTTTTCATAGCAGGTTTTTTCTGACTTCTAATGAAAGGACTTTTTCTTCGATTTTTCAATAAAGACGAATTTGAACTTCTTTCTTCCTTATAATAGAAAAAAAGTCACTAAACTTATCGAATTAACTTCTCATTGATGTATTGTTTCATCGAGATTCAATCCAAATCACGATGGTATTTTCTTGTTCCTGAATGGGTCTCTTTCATCTTTTTAGGTTTATGCTCTACTCCGGGTAAAGATCCGCCCGATTTTGATTTGCACATATAGGACAAATCTTCCCATTACCATTTCTTTTTGTTATGACTTTCTTTTTTTTTTCAATTCATTTCATACCTTTCACCAAGTATTTAGTTTGAGATTCCCTCGCTTGACAAATAGGATCTCTTTACAAATACCAAACAGGAATCATTTATGATACAAGTAGTAATCATAGATATATTACCAATTGGGTTTTTTCTAAACGGAGCCTGGATACTTCATTTTTTAGTCCAACCAAGCCAACCATAAATTATTCTAATTGATAATAGTAATGTGAATCCCCCCAAACAATGGATCTAATTGCGCTTCACGCTCCAAATTTTTGATGATTCAATTTATCTTTCTTGGGCGAAACAGAGGATATCTCGATCGGGGGAGAGAACGGGGAAATCCCATATGACCCAATATATCTGACAAGTCGCACTATACGTCAACCCAAGCTGCATCTTCCTCTCCAGGACTTCGGAAAGGTACTTTTGGAACACCAATAGGCATTAATTGAAAGAAAAAAGAACTAAGTACTATATTTTACTTTGATGTGGAAACGTAACAACATTATTTTATTGTCTTTATAATATTGGTTTTATCGTATTTATTTTATCCATAGATTAGAAAAATTCATAAAGAAAGACAAAAGAAGAAATAAAGGAAAATTTTGACGAATAGGGCCTTCTAATGAGGAATAAGGAAGGACACATTTACTGATAGAAAATGGTATCAACCACCCATTGCGTATTGGTACTTATCGGGTATAGAATAAATCTGCTTCTCTTTGTTCCTACGAATAGAATTGTTTCATTATTACCAATAGAATAGAACAAATAGTAACCCTTGTTCAGTGGATTATTTCAGAACAAGGGGAGTCCATAGAATAGTCATAGTATAGCTTTTCCAATGCAATAAAGTTACGTAGTGTCTATTTATCTTTGATAAAGAGGTATTTTCCATGG